TTTATGAAATATCTGAGAGATCAAAAGAAGAACAGATGGTTTATTTATCCCCGAGTAGAGATGAATACTATATGGTGGCGGCGGGAAATTCTTTGGCGTTGACTCGGGGTATTCAGGAAGAAGAAGTTGGTCCAGCTCGATACCGTCAAGAATTCTTGACTATTGCATGGGAACAGATTCATCTTCGAAATATTTATCCCTTCCAATATTTTTCTATTGGAGCTTCTCTCATTCCTTTTATCGAGCATAATGATGCGAATCGGGCTTTAATGAGTTCTAATATGCAGCGTCAAGCAGTTCCGCTTTCTCAGTCCGAAAAGTGTATTGTTGGAACCGGCTTGGAACGCCAAGCGGCTCTCGATTCAGGGGGTTCGGCTATAGCCGAACGCGAGGGAAAGATCATTTATACCGATGCTGAAAAGATCGTTTTATCAGGTAATGGGGACACTATAAGCATTCCGTTGGTTATGTATCAGCGTTCCAACAAGAATACTTGGATGCATCAAAAACCTCAGGTTCATCGGGGTAAATGCCTGAAAAAGGGGCAAATTTTGGCGGATGGTGCGGCTACGGTTGGTGGCGAACTCGCTTTGGGGAAAAATGTATCAGTAGCTTATATGCCATGGGAGGGTTACAATTCTGAAGATGCCGTACTCATTAGCGAACGTCTAGTCTATGACGATATTTATACTTCTTTTCATATCCGGAAATATGAAATTCAGACTCATGTGACAAGCCAAGGACCTGAAAGAATCACTAATGAAATACCTCATTTAGAGCCTTATTTACTTCGCAATTTAGACAGAAATGGAATTGTGATGCTGGGATCTTGGGTAGAAACTGGTGATGTTTTAGTAGGTAAATTAACGCCTCAGACAGCGAAAGAATCATCCTATGCTCCAGAAGATAGATTATTACGAGCCATACTTGGCATTCAGGTATCCACTGCAAAAGAAACTTGTCTAAAGTTGCCTATAGGCGGAAGAGGTCGAGTTATTGATGTCAGGTGGGGCCAGAAAAAGGGGGGTTCCATTTATAATCCAGAAATGATTCGTGTATATATCTCACAGAAACGTAAAATCAAAGTGGGCGATAAAGTAGCTGGAAGACATGGGAATAAAGGTATCATTTCAAAAATTTTGCCTAGACAGGATATGCCTTATTTGCAAGATGGAACACCTGTTGATATGGTATTCAATCCATTAGGAGTACCTTCGCGAATGAATGTGGGACAGATGTTTGAATGCTCGCTCGGGTTAGCGGGAGACCTGCTGGGCAGACATTATAGAATAACACCCTTTGATGAGAGATACGAGCAAGAGGCTTCGAGAAAACTAGTGTTTTCTGAATTATATGAAGCCAGTAAGCAAACAGCAAATCCATGGGTATTTGAACCCGAGTATCCTGGAAAGAGCAGAATATTTGATGGAAGAACAGGAGATCCTTTTGAACAACCTGTTATAATAGGAAAGTCCTATATGTTAAAATTAATTCATCAAGTTGATGATAAAATCCACGGACGTTCCAGTGGTCATTATGCACTTGTTACACAACAACCCCTTAGGGGAAGGGCTAAGCAAGGTGGACAACGAGTAGGAGAAATGGAAGTTTGGGCTCTAGAGGGATTTGGTGTTGCTCATATTTTACAGGAGATGCTCACTTATAAATCCGATCATATTAGAGCTCGTCAGGAAGTACTTGGTACCACGATCGTTGGGGGAACAATACCTAATCCTGAGGGTGCGCCAGAATCCTTTCGATTGCTCGTTCGCGAACTACGATCTTTATCTCTGGAACTGAATCATTTCCTTGTATCTGAGAAAAACTTCCAGATTAATAGGAAGGAAGTTTGATCGGAATGAATCAGAATTTTTCTTCTATGATCGATCAGTATAAACATCAACAACTTCGAATTGGATTAGTTTCTCCTAAACAAATACGTGCTTGGGCCAACAAAATCCTACCGAATGGAGAGATAGTTGGAGAGGTGACAAAACCCTATACTTTTCATTACAAAACCAATAAACCGGAAAAAGATGGGTTGTTTTGTGAAAGAATTTTTGGACCTATAAAAAGTGGAATTTGTGCTTGTGGAAATTATCGAGTGATCGGGGGTGAAAAAGAAGAACCGAAATTTTGCGAACAATGCGGAGTCGAATCTGTGGATTCTCGGATCCGAAGATATCAAATGGGATACATCAAACTAGCATGCCCGGTGACTCATGTGTGGTATTTGAAACGTCTTCCTAGTTATATCGCGAATCTTTCAGATAAACCTCTTAAGGAATTAGAAGGCCTGGTATACTGCGATGTGTGATTTGATCGAAATTACGATTTTACAGATTCAGAATGAAAAACTGTCATCCTATTTAATCCGATTGGGATGCCTCTAGCTCTGACATGTCTATTGGTAAGAATAACATGAAGCTCAGAATTTTGGGTGTGGGTGTATTCAATACCTCCAAATGAAAGAGGAATTAATCCATGGTCGACTCCCTAA